TCTTCGCAATATAGTTATTATAACTAAGAATGTAGTACAAGGAATTCCAGACTTCTCGTAGATGTAGAAAAAGAGGATAAAAAAAAGAACCTTTTCCTATTTATTTCTTGGTTATCAAAAATTGTCAAAGAATTGTCAACAAGAATTTTTTTCATGTTACGAACTTGATGTTGATAAATCCACGAATCTAGAAATTCATTTCGGACAGTTGAACCTTCTCGAATTGTTTCTTTTTAAGAACCAAAAAGATTTGTGCCAAAATAACAGATGCAAAGAAGAACAAAAGGCCTTGTACGCGCAATGGGTCTTGAAGTACTATTTCTGCATCTCCCTGACCAAATCCACCCACATTAGGATTACTCGTTAATGGTTGATCAAGTTTGATAGATTCACCCTCTGAAACAAGAAGTTCTGGTCCTGGAGGGATAATATCAACCACTTCACGTCCATCTGAGGCATCCGCTATGGTTATTTCGTACCCGCCCTTTTCTTTTCGTAAAATTTTCTTTACTATACCTGCTGCTGTAGCATTATAAACTGTATTATTACTCTTGCTCCCGTCCGGATAAATCTGACCCCTTCCTCTGTTACCACCTACGTATATCGGATATTTTAAGAAGTGAACATCTTTCTTAGTAGCAGGGTCTGGGGAAAGAATAGGAAAGGTGATTTCACTATATTTTTGCCCAGGAACAGGGCCGATCACAAGAATATTTTTTTTATTGGGTCGATAGCTCTGAAAAGAAAGATTGCCTATCTTTTCTTTCATCTCGGGAGAAATACGATCGGGTGGGGCTAATTCAAATCCCTCGGGTAAAATAAGAACAGCCCCTACATTCAAACCCCCCTTTTTGCCGTTAGCAAGAACTTGTTTTAGTTGCATATCATAAGGAATTCGAACAACTGCCTCAAATACAGTATCAGGAAGGACCGCTTGTGGAACCTCAATATCCACGGGCTTATTAGCTAAATGGCAATTGGCACATACAATACGACCAGTTGCTTCTCGTGGATTTTCATAACCTTGCTGTGCAAAAATGGGATATGCATTTGAAATGGATGACCGAGTTATTATATATATCATGAGCGATAGGGAAATGAATCGAGTAATCTGTTCTTTTATCCAAGAAAAGGTATTTCTAGTTTGCATGGTCCAATCGTTGATCCCGAAAATTTCTACAATAAATTGGGTAGGTTGCTAGTATAGTTCCCTATCCGCGATTCTGCTATTTACTTTACTGAACTAAATTGACTTTAACTGAAACAATATTACTGAAATATGGGAGGAACTCCCCGCCTTGGCTGGGTAGAAATAGAAAGAGTAAGTACGATTTTAAATGCTTTGATTATGTACAAAGTAAGAAACATTATAATTATAAATTATAATTGGATTAATGTCCGTATTTCTTTTTTCTTTTCAGTCATTCAGTGAATGATAAATCACTACAAGCGATGGAGATACACGATTTAAATAACGGAAAATCCAATATTTCAAAATTGTATCTAGAATGACTGGGAAGGTGGAAACAAGGCCAGATATAATTTGATCGTTATGAGCAAATCCAAAATCTTTGTAGATAGAGCCAATCATTAGTTCCCAACCGTGAGGCGAATGAAATCCGATACATAAATCAGTTACTAAAAGAATAGAAAAAGCTTTTATTGTGTCGCTTAAGTTATATAGGAATTCCTGAATCCAAGAGTTAAGAAGAATAAGTTCTTTATTCCCCAGAACAGAATAACCACTTAGAATAAGTAAACAAATTATATTTGTTGAGAAGTGCAAAATCATCTGGATACAATCCTCATTGTGCATCTTGATCAATTGAATCGTTTCAGTGTGGATTCCTATACGAAGCTTTTGTAGATGTGTTTCCGGGCATTCTTTTATCATTTCGTCCAACAGGCGGAGTTCCTCTAATTCGATGAATTTTTCTAGAAGACTCTTTTCTTGAATATCATTCAAAAAAGTTTCGGATTGCTTAATATTCCACCAATTAGTAATCCAAGATTCCAGACTTTTTTGAAATGATAAAGAGATCCACCAGGGTAAAAATACTATAGATGCAAGATATAGAAAAGGAATAAATGCTTTCTTTTTTTCCATTTTTTTTTTTTCATCTATAAATTGTTAACGAACCCATCGCGTTCGTCGAATCTATGCGATCTAATATTTCTATCAAACATGAGTTCTATTACAAAATATCGAATCCATGAATCTATTCTCTGTTTTTTTTTTTTTGTGATTTGGTAATTAGTCTTTGAATCTTGAAAGAATACAAAAATCGAAAAAGAGTCCACTTCAAATTCGAAGCAATTCCTTTCTTTCGATGAATACGCGGCAGAGCCACTTCCATTTTCAATTAATGAATAATATTTTGATTTCAAGACGAGAGAACTCACCTTCTACAAAAATATCAAATATTTGGAAAAATTTCACACCTTACCCATAGCACAAAATAAAGAATTGTGGATCTAAATGTGATGATCAAAAAGGGGTAGCAAAACAAGACAGAATTTGGATAATTAAATTATCGTTATGTTCTAATTATAAGATAGAATCTTTGATCATTAAAGAGAACAAAAGAAAGGATAAAAATAAAAAGAAAGATTGCTAAAAAAGAGACGAAATTTACATGATTTATTTGTATTGTATCTAACCTATCAATTCAAAATACTGGGTTTAAATAAAATAAATTTATTTATTTCTATTTTTTACTTTTTTTTTACTGAATTGAGTTAAGTAGATTTCCATACGAATAAAAGACCTCTTTTTATAGACAAATTTTGTCAAAAATTTTTAAGCTTGAATCTAATCTATTAACTAGTAAGCTAATTAATTTGTCGACAAAAACAGTTTTCCTTTTTGGTTGTTCTGTATACGTCTGCTTTGACCCGCATAGGCATTCGGATGAAATTTCCGTTGAAATTTCCGTTAAGGTATGCTGTAGAAAAATAGAATTGTAGAGTTTTTATTTTATTCCGAGCTAAGAATAAGATAAGAAAAAGTTAATTTCAAAATACTTCAATTGGTACACGCAAAAAATAGGCCAATTCAGCAGCTTTTTGTTCAATTTCTCGTGGAGTCAAATTCTCATCAGTACGAGTCAAGGGAATGGCCCCCCGACCTCTGATTTCCAGATAAAGGACACGACGAGTAGAAATACCCTCTTTAAGTTCTATTCTAATAGACTGAATATCTTTTATAAGAAATCGGAGGAAGATGCGACGATTTTTTCCAGGAAATCCCCAACGAAAAATACATACTATTCCTTCTTTTCTATCGAATCGATCATAACCACTACCCACATTCAACAAAATTGTACACCACAAATAGGAGCTAATAAAGAGGCCTGCGATCCCATAGAAAGACATCACGAGCCCTTGCGGAAAAAAAATTATTTGCTGGGGGGGAAATAAAGATATCAAATTCCTACCAAGATAGCTGGAAATTCCAACCAATAAGAAGCCTAATGAACCTAAAAAAAGGATAAATGCCCAGCAGAAATTACTTATTTTTCGAGATCCCGTTATAAGTTCTATCCATATACGTTCTGATCGCCAATTCATACTAGATCTGGTTGCATTTAATTTGAATTGAAAGAATACCAAAAATGAATTTGACTTTCCTTACTCTTTTTGTTTCCGATGTAACTCTCATCAACTAGTACTATTCTGATGTGAATCTTTACTTTAAATTAGTTATATCGAAGATAATAAGATCTACCCCTATATCATGTTTCCACTAAGGGCTCTTTCTTTCATTTATGATCACATGGTATACCATTCCGCTAAATCGATATCTGTGTTATGATTCAAGGCTAAGTCTTGAAAAATGAGATTTGGCCTACAAGATCTAAACAATCTTGTTTTTTTGAACATGAAGAAATAAAGAAGCCATTGCAATTGCCGGAAATACTAGGCCCACTAAAGGCACAAAAATAGATGGAAAGTTGATAGTTGTCATAGAATGGGTACCTCGATTTACTATATTGTACCTGTTTATTATATTTTTTTTTGTTATTATATTAATTAATTAATTAGAATTCTATAGAAGTGAGTATAGCATATAATAAGTGCAAGGAATGTCGAACTAAAAAAAAAGCTTTCTACAAAAAATACCTAATAAAAAAAAAAGAAAATAAATAGAAAGAATAAGGTTTTTTTATAACTTATAAATAAAATTTCCAAAGTATTCTTTAGAATCCGATCCAAGAGGTATGGATCGGATTCCCGGAAAATCTCGAAAGATGCAAAAAGCTATTTTTGCTGTAGTAATTATATACTATACATATGTAAGAAGGGGACATTCTATTTTTTAATTTCACAGAAGGAAAAGGAAGAGGTCGTTCTTTTATCTTGTTGATAGAGGTTTCCTGATTAGTAATCAGAAATATAATGAATATATATAATTATTTATATCACATTTTTTGATTCTTTATATTCTACAATTAGGGTGTCGCCAACCAAAAACCCCCAGTCTTCTGGTTTTTACTTTTATTCCATTTAATTCCAATAAACCAAAAACCAAATACTTTATTGACACAAATAATTGACCTTAATGTTCGGCTTGATTTTGATTCAAAGGAAAAAAAGCGTGCAGCTGAAATAACTCACTTAGAACGGCTTTTAAAAGATTACGTGGTACGATTGGATCGAATAAACCCTTATGGAATAAATATTCGGCTGCTTGTGAACCTTCCGGTACTGTCTTATTCAATGTTTGTTCAATTACTCTTTTACCCGCAAATGCAATGTAGGCATTGGGTTCGGCAATAATGATATCCCCCAACATACCAAAACTTGCTGTCACCCCACCAGTAGTAGGAGATGTAAGAATTGATACATAAAATAATTTTTTATTTGATTGATAATCATATAAAACAGACGATATTTTAGCCATTTGCATTAGGCTCAAACTTCCCTCTTGCATGCGTGCTCCTCCGGAAGCACATACTATAATAAGGGGTAGGAATTTTTGAGTAGCATACTCAATCAAC